GTGCTATTTGTTTACATCCATTAGTTCGTAAAGGATTCAATGCAGACTTTGATGGGGATCAAATGGCTGTTCATGTACCTTTATCTTTGGAAGCGCAAGCGGAGGCTCGTTTACTTATGTTTTCTCATATGAATCTCTTTTCTCCGGCTATTGGAGATCCCATTTCGGTACCAACCCAAGATATGCTTATTGGACTCTATGTATTAACGATCGGGAATCGTCGAGGTATTTGTGCAAATAGGTATAATCCATGGAATCGCATAAACTATCAAAATGAAACAGTTAATGATTATAAGTATAAATATACTACGAAAGAGAAAGAGCCCTATTTTTGTAGTTCCTATGATGTACTTATAGTTTATCAGCAGAAACGAATCAATTTAGATAGTCCTTTGTGGCTTCGGTGGCGACTAGATCAACGTGTCATTGCCTCAAGAGAAGTTCCTGTCGAAGTTCAATATGAATCTTTGGGTACCTATCATGAAATTTATGGGCACTATCTAATAGTAAGACGTATAAAAAAACAAACCCTTTGTATATACACCCGAACCACTGTTGGTCATATTTCTTTTTCTCGAGAAATAGAAGAAGCCATACAGGGGTTTTGTCAGGCCTACTCATACGGTACCTAAGCTAAGGAATTATGTAATACCGCGGGAATTTTGATCTCTCCGGTTCAACTGGAATCATAATTCCTTAATTTCTACATGAATCGAGATCCAGTAAAGGAGGTCTTCGAATCACTGACTCAAACCCATTGGCGAATCCTACTCAGCGGAATAGAGAAGTACTTATGGCAGAATGGGCTGATCTGTTCTTTTACAATAAAGCGATAGATGGGTCTGCCATGAAACGACTTATTAGCAGATTAATAGATCACTTCGGAATGGCATATACATCGCACACCCTGGATCAAGTAAAGACTCTGGGTTTCCAGCAAGCCACTGCTACATCCATTTCATTAGGAATTGATGATCTTTTAACAGTACCTTCTAAGGGGTGGCTAGTCCAAGATGCTGAACAACAAAGTTTCATTTTAGAAAAGCACCATCATTATGGGAATGTACACACAGTAGAAAAATTACGCCAATCCATTGAGATATGGTATGCTACAAGTGAATATTTGAGACAAGAAATGCATCCTAATTTTAGGATGACTGATCCTTCTAATTCAGTCCATATAATGTCCTTTTCGGGAGCTAGAGGAAATGCATCTCAGGTACACCAATTAGTAGGTATGAGAGGATTAATGTCGGATCCCCAAGGACAAATGATTGATTTACCGATTCAAAGCAATTTACGCGAAGGACTTTCTTTAACGGAATATATCATTTCCTGCTACGGAGCCCGCAAAGGAGTTGTGGATACTGCTGTACGAACATCAGATGCTGGATACCTCACGCGTAGACTTGTTGAAGTGGTTCAACACATTGTTGTACGTAGAACAGATTGTGGCACTACCCGAGGCATTTCCGTGAGTCCTAGAAATGGGATGACGGAAAGAATTTGGGTCCAAACACTAATTGGTCGTGTATTAGCATACAATATATATATGGGCCCACGTTGCATTGCCGCTCAAAATAAAGATATTGGGGTTGGACTTGTCACTCGATTCATAACCTTTCGAACACAACCAATATATATTCGAACCCCCTTTCTTTGCAGGAGTATATCTTGGATCTGTCGATTATGTTATGGTCAGAGTCCCACTCATGGCGACCTGGTCGAATTAGGAGAAGCAGTAGGTATTATTGCGGGTCAATCAATCGGCGAACCGGGGACTCAACTAACATTAAGAACTTTTCATACCGGTGGAGTATTCACAGGTGGTACTGCAGAACATGTACGAGCTCCTTTTAAGGGAAAAATCAAATTCAATGAGGATTTGGTTCATCCCACACGTACACGTCATGGGCATCCTGCTTTTCTATGTTATATAGACCTGTATGTAACTATTGAGAGTCACGATATTCTACATAATGTGAATATTCCACCCAAAAGTTTTCTTTTAGTTCAAAACGATCAATATGTAGAATCAGAACAAGTGATTGCTGAGATTCGCGCTGGAACATCCACTTTCAATTTTAATAAAGTTAAAGAGAAAGTTCGAAAACATATTTATTCTGACTCAGAGGGAGAAATGCACTGGAGTACCGATGTGTACCATGCACCTGAATATAAATATGGTAATGTTCATCTCTTACCCAAAACAAGTCATTTATGGATATTATCAGGAGCTCTGTGCAGATCCAGTATAGTGCCTTTTTCGCTCCACAAGGATCAAGATCAAATGAATGTTCATTCTGTTGAACGGAGATCTATTTCTGACCTCTCCGTGACTAATGATCAAGTGAGACACAAATTGTTTAGTTCGAATCCTTACGGTAAAAAGGGGGGGGTTCTTGATTATTCAGGACCTGATCGAATCATATCCAACGGTCATTGGAATTTCATATATCCTCCCATTCTCCACGAGAATTCTGATTTATTGGCTAAGAGG